CCGCAAAAATCGATCAAAAATATCAAAATCGGATGAATCGGCCCAGACCGGCTTACTAATGGGATGCCCTAATACATTACAAAATTTCGCTTTAGCCAATGATCTAATTAGAGGAATAATTGGAACTATTGTATCAAACTTTTTCATAACAATTTCGATTAGAAATGAATTTTGTAGCATTTGACTCCGTACTACTGAAAGATTTAGCCGCACATTTGAAAAATAGCCCAAATAGTGAAATGAATGTTCGGATAATTGGTTTATATGGATCGTTCCTGGTTGAGACCAAACATAAAAATGACATTGCCATAAATGGAAAAAATAGTATTTCCATTTATTCATCAAAAGAGGTGCATTCTTTGAAGCCAGAATAGATTTTCCTTGATATCGAACATAATGAATGAAGGGATCCTTGAACTTGAAGAATGATAAGGTCGACGAAAAATCCTTAGCAAAGACTTCCACAAGATGTTCTATTTTTGCATAGAAAAAGATTCGCTCAAAAAGAACGCTAAAAGATTTGAATCGTAAATTAGAGGATTTGTTATGTAGAAAAAGAAAGATAGATTCGTATTCATATACATAAAAATTATATAGGAACAAGAAAAATCTTGTATTCCTTTTTGAAAAAGTAGAAATCGATTTTTTTGGAGTAATAAGACTATTCCAATTACAATAGTAATAAATAAACAACCTTAATAAATGAAAGAAAGGGGCATCTTTCACCCAGTATCGAAGGGTTTGAACCAAGATTTCCAGATGGATAGGATAGGGTATTCGTATATCTGACACATAATTTAAATATGTAAATTTATCCTCGAAAAAAGGAAAAATTGAATGAATTGATCTCAAATTATTATAAGATTTTACGATTTCTGCCTCCTCTAAGGAAGAGCTTAATTGTAGGGAAAATGGAATTTCCACGACGACGGCAAAACCCTCTGATATTATTTGAGAATAAAAATTATTATTATACCCCAAAAATGGATTTTTGTTAGAATCATTCGTAGAAATAATCAAATGAGTCTGTTGATACATTCGAGTAATTAAACGTTTTACAATTAGTAAACTAGATTTATTGTCATAACCTACATTTTCTACAAAAATAGATCTATTTAAATGATGACTATAAGCGAGTCCATAAATATACTCCCGAAAAATAAGTGGGTATAGGAAGTCCTGTTGACGAGATCTATTTAGTTGTAAATATACTGGATATTCCTCCATTTTTAAAATTATATTTAATTTAGTCAAAGGATCCGGGATTCATTGGATTATCAAATGATACATAGTGCGATACGGTCAAAACAGGATATTCTATTATATATTCGAATTATTAGAATAAAAAAAACGAAAATAGATACCTAGAAAACAAGTAAAACCCATCAACGGACTCTCTCTCCTCGCTTTTTCCATCTAATTGTTCTAGGATAAGAAGCTAGTTAGAAATCCTTTATTTTTTTTTTCTCAGATCAATCGCTCTTTTGATTTTGGAAAAAAAAAAATATCTTTATCAATATACTCTTTCTTCTACACATTTATCGCTACCCCATAACATAATGGAGAATAGCTAATAGTTAGGACTCATAACAAAAATAAATAATCCATTCGTGGGAAAAGCTTTTCCCACATCAAGCACTAATCTCTTTTTAACATACAATTAGATGGGGTAATCATTCAAATTGAAAATGAAAGCTCGTTGCTTTTTGTTTCCCTATAATTGGAGCCGTCAAGCTCTATCCCTTTATTAATTCAACCAAACTTAATTTTTTTGTTCCAAGCCAAGAATTCAAACAAAAATTTTGGCCGGATTCAATTCAATAAGAATGGAATATTTTTAGAATTCGCCATTGATACGACATGCTGCTTTTTCCATTCCTTCCTTTCTGGATCAGTCGTGGTCTTACAAACTCTACCGATGGTATGGACGAACCAATTGCTTCATAGAAATGTGTAAAAAACGGAGTCGCGCTTAAAAGCCGAGTACTCTACCATTGAGTTAGCAACCCTAATCAAAAAATAAAAAAAATAGGATGTGTATATCCAATCGCAATAAAAACAAACAATAAAAATAAAAAGATTGAATTGTCTAATAAAATATTACATTAAAACGGAAAAATAAAAAAATTAAAAATGTCAAAGACGAATCGATTCTGAACATAACATACAAATGAACAGATCAAATGAAAATACAAAAAATTTTATCAAATAAAAAAGAAAAATTAACAATGATGGACCACCTCTTTGTCTACTATGTTATACATTATACATACATTATTTTTTTTATTATTTCTATTTACTTTTGAATTTTTTTATTATTTCTATTTACTTTTGAATCAAAAAATAACTTCTTGTTTGTATCACAGAAAATTCAACGAACCCGCAATTTGATGAAGTAAAAAAAGCCCATGTAACATGAATAAATGGATCGATTTATTTATTCACGATCGGATTATATTTGTTTGATACACTGTTGTCAATATTAGTGTTGAAAAAAGAA